TAATGATCCACATAAGAGGGCCGCATAGCCTAATATCATCATACTTACGTGCATTATTAGCCACTCGGATTGAAGAGCGGGTACTAATATTCTGGATTCGTGTATTTCAGTTAAAAGACCTGAAGTAGTAAAGCCCTGGGAAAAAATAGCACTTGGGCCAATTATTGTGCTTAGAGGATTTTGATTTTTTTTGAAATATGGAACTATATAAATAAAGGAAAAACTCCATGAAAGAAAGATTAACGATTCATATAAATCACTTAGTGGAAAATGTCCCGAATAAATCCAACGAGTAATTAATAATCCTGTTATACAGAAAAAATTCATTATCATGCCCTTTTCGGATGAATCATATAGTTTTACGATTTCATCGACTAAAAAGGTTATCAAATGAATTGTAATTATAATTGAAACGATGGAAAAAGAAATATGAGTTAATATATGCTCTAAAGTTGAAAATATCATAAAAAAAAAGTTCCTTAATTATAAAATCGAAATCAGCAATTGAATTTATTATAGGATCTATTTTCTTTTTTTAGGAGATGACATGCCGCCACTCGGACTCGAACCGAGATGCTCTAGCACTGCTTCCTAAGAGCAGCGTGTCTACCAATTTCACCATAGCGGCTTGTCTTGACCTCATAATAGCCTATGAATAAGTAATCGTCTAGATTTAAGAATTCAATTGGGTGAAATCTTTTTTAGGAAAGATTCAAATTGATGAATAAAAATTTGTTCAAATAGGTATTTGAAGGTTCATTATTTGAGTTTAGGGTCTTTGTTTTATTGTGTATTTTATACTCTTCTGGACTTGAACTCTTGTAAAACTAGATAATCCTACTATGAATTAAGGGGTAGAACCCCCCCCCCAAAAAAAACATTTTTTTTTAATTAACTGTTTTTGATTTATTTAATTTCAAAAAGTGAAACCAAAAAATCAATTTTATCAATGAACAAAAAAAAAGAGCCTATTTTAGGTCATTCAAAATTGATCCAGAATATTTTCACTAAGTGTTTTTGTGTGGATTGATGGCGAGAGATATATGGGGTCTATATAAGAATTTAGAGAAAATCCATAAGAAAGTTGCACAAAAAAGAAAACCTTATATTACAAGAAAACCTTATATTACAAATAGGTTAATGGGGAAAATAAGACTCCCCACTTTGGAAATAAGAAAATATACTAAAAAGAAAATTGAGTATCTTGTGTTTTTTTGTCAACAAAAAAAAGAATTCTTTTTTTTGAATTAGGTAAGGTAAACAGAAGAATTCTTATTCTACATATTCTAAGAGTGGAACGAATTCCATTCCCTATTGATTAACTCAACAGGGAACGGAATTCGGGAATTTGATTTTCGAAGTGAAATGACTCAATTTTTGAGTCAGGCTGATTTAGATTCTCCCAACGTGTTATGTTTTATTACTTATTTTATTTGTTTGTTGCACAAAAAAACTTTTTGAATTCCCGGTAGAAAGAGATTTCCCTAAGGAAAATGCTTTTAACGCTGCCCAATATCCCTTCCTTTTCCAAAAGTTTTTACGAATACGCTTTTTTGATGCAGAAGTACGTTTTTTTGGAACTGCCATTTAAATAAAAATTAAGAGATTACTCATTGGTATAGCTGGATGTGAAAGACATCTATTGTTCAAAAAAAATCTGCGCTTTTCTAATTCACTATGTATTTCTTTTCTAGATAATCTTTTTTTTTTCTAAAAATCTAAAAGAATAGATAAGATGGGTGAACAATATGGGAAAATCGCATACAATATTACTAAAAATAGAAAAAAGAAGAATATTTTTAGTAACTTGTCAAACTCGGGGAAAATATGCCTAATTTGACTTGAATTTTCAAATTCGAAAGAGATTAGTAATTAATCTCTTTCTTTCATATGATTTCACCAATTGTAAATTCTTGATTTGAATATTTGAAGTATTTAGCACAAATTCAGAAAGAATAAGTAAAAAGAAATCAAAATTCAAAAATTCTATTTAAGTTAGGTTAAGTTAGTGCATATCTTCATTTTTTTATTGACTCCTTTCAAAAGAGGTAAGGTCCGGTGAATCGGAAACAATTAATATTAATTAAGAATTAAAAAACTTTTTTTATGGAACAGACATATCAATATGCGTGGATTTTACCTTTCGTTCCACTTCCAATCCCTATGTTAATAGGAGTGGGACTTCTTCTTTTTCCGACAGCAACAAAAAATCTTCGTCGTATGTGGGCTTTTCCAAGTATTTTATTGTTAAGTATAGTCATGATTTTTTCAACTAATCTGTCTATTCAGCAAATAAATAGCAGTTCTATCTATCAATATGTATGGTCTTGGACACTCGATAATGATTTTTCTTTAGAATTCGGCTACTTGATCGATCCACTTACTTCTATTATGTCAATGTTAATCACTACTGTTGGAATTATGGTTCTTATTTATAGTGATAATTATATGGCTCACGATCAAGGATACTTGAGATTTTTTGCTTATATGAGTTTTTTCA